TAAGGTTTTCGTTAGAAAAAGATTCTATAAAAGCAATGATAAATAGATACTAATAGAGCAAGAAAAAAAGGAAATAAAAAAAACATAGTATAGAAAAGATATCCAAAATTATATAGAAATCACTATCCTACCCTTAGTTTTTATTTCCTTAATTTAATTCCTTCAAATTTATTTAATTGAATTTCGTTTGATTAGGGCAAAATTCCTTAAAAACCTCTGCCTTTTTTAAAATATCCTGAACAGTTCCTGTAGGCTGAGCGCCTTTTTCAAGGAAATAGAGAATAGCGGGAACGTTTAAATAAGTTTGATTCTTGATCGGATCATAAAAACCCACTTTCCGAAGATCTCTTCCTTCTCTTCGGGATCGAACATCAATTGCAACGATTCGATAGACGGCTCATCGGGATAGATGTAGATGAAAAAGAACCCCCCCCCCCTAGAACCGTATAGGAAGTTTTCTCCTCGTACGGCTCGAGAAAAAATGATTTGAAGTTTTGTCTATGGATAAAATTAAAATAAATAGTAAAGGAATCCGTAAAAGAAATTAGCCTATAATTTAACTCATAGTCATTTTTATTTAACTTCCTTCCTGAAAACTAAAAAATCATTTGTACTCATAACTCAAGTTCAATAATTATCAAATATATTAAATAAAATTAAGATATTTTTTTATTGAGTGGTCTTTAACCCCCCTTTTGTCTCGTTGAAAATCTATTTGGATTCTTTATTCGGATCTGTGAGACAATTGAAGCGGTGTTTCCTTGTTCTGGGATCCTTTATCTTTGTTTTAAATCATTGGGTTTAGACATTACTTCGGTGCTTCTTAATCCTTTCAAAATGGTAGCAACATACCCCTTTTGTGATTTCTTTCTAGAATCATAACAACGGTTGATTCGTGCGCGATACACTGTGGATCGAAAAAGTTTTGCGGTTCCAACAATTTTTTTGAATTGAAAATTTGCTCGAATCGGATCCTTTCAATTTCTATATCGAAGATATACTTACGAAGTTGTTCCAATTTATTGATTGGCATTAACCCTAGATCGTTGCCCCTGAGAAATTAATCAATACTTTCTACTCGAGCTCCATCATGAACTATTTACATTACAACCCAATAAAAAAAGAAGGGTTCTAGTAGAATAGAACAAACGACGTCGAGCCAAGAGCACCTTCATTCCTATATAAAAGAAAATGGTGGATGTAAGAATAAAAATCCACACCGGATCGTGTCCTTCAAGTCGCACGTTGCTTTCTACCACATCGTTTTAAACGAAGTTTTACCATAACATTCCTCTAATTTGGAACCAGTATGGAATTGATTCAATTATGGAATCATGAATAGTCATTGGTTCAGTCGGTACAGAGACATAGTCATTTATATTTTTTCTTAGCTACATAGATAATAAATATTTTTTCTGAAGAAATCTTAGCAAGACCTGGGCTTTTTTTGTATGAACGGAAATTTTTTCTAGAAATCTATATCTCAAAAAAATATCTAACAGAAATATCCAGAAATCTAAATATAGAAATAACATAACTAACAGAAATAACACGAATAAATAAATTCTATTTGACTCTGCCTGTTCAAGTGACTCAATACGATAGACTGACCCATTTCCAACTTCTCAAAGATTCAACCCATAAGGAATCATTACAAATCTTGATAATTGAAAAAGTTTCCTACTTCGGCATCATTATTTGAGTCAAGTTTTACTTTTACAGTAAAGCCTACATTTGATTATCATAAGAAATAAGAAATTTGATTATCATAAGAAATAAGAATCTCTGTTTCTTTTCGAATAGAATTGTCAATGATTTAAAGCAAATAAGCTAAATAGATATAGATCGAACAATAAAAAGAAATATCATTGTTAAATATTTAAATTTGAATATTTTAGGGATGCAAATTCTTTTTCACAAAAATAGAAAGACTATTGTCACTGAAATAGGATAACAATACATACCCATAGGCTAAGCACTTCCTCGTTTTATATGTATTTTCATATTTTGTTTAACCTGAGGTTAAGTAATCTTTCTGCAACTGTGATCTATGCCCCATCTTATCTTTATCTGGATCACAAAAGGATTCAGTTACATTTGCATGTCATTTGAACTCGATTTAGTTCAGTTTGTGAAAAACTGAGATATGATTCCGAAAAGAATCATTCAAAATAAAAAAAGAAAGAAGAATAATATTCTATCCAATATTTGACCTTGAAACAGAACCTTGTTGAACAAAAAAGATGTATTCGGATACAATGGATACGCTCTGGGACGGAAGGATTCGAACCTCCGAATAGCGGGACCAAAACCCGTTGCCTTACCACTTGGCTACGCCCCATTTATATTTTTATTGGACACTAATACTAATAAAGAATATTATTGGTATTAAGTGTTCGTCAATTCCAGCCCAACTATCTATAGAAAATCTTTCTTCTTTATTCTTCTTTATAGAATATATTATAGATTCGTGCTAGGATTTTGACATGTGTATATCTAGAATTCAACTGAATTTATTGATCATTACATACAATTCAATTAAGATATTGTATGAAAGTATGATTTCTTCTATTCTCCTTTGAGAATTGGAGGATTTTTGATTGAGCGGAAAAAGAAGGAGTTTTTTGTCTACCTTACTTTCTTCATTTTTCCTTATATAAATAACTCAATCAAAATGCAATTATCTCGACGAACAAAATGTCTGTTATGCTTAATATCTTTAGTTTGATCTGTCTTAATTCTGCCCTTTATCCGAGTAGTCTTTTCTTCGCCAAATTGCCCGAAGCCTATGCTTTTTTGAATCCAATCGTAGATGTTATGCCAGTCATACCCCTGTTCTTTTTTCTTTTAGCCTTTGTTTGGCAAGCTGCTGTAAGTTTTCGATAAGATCTTGAATACTATCCTAGAAAATTCATGATTTATTCGAGAAAAATTATAACAATTGATAAGATCAAATAAGTCTGGGAGTATGAACCTTCAATTCAAACATTGAAATTCTTGGCTAGCCGCAATAAATTCGGCTCGCCCCATTTCCCGAGTCTAATCCTTTTTCCGGCGAAAGACCTTATTAGGTTAGGGTCCGTTAGAATATCTAATTGTGAGTATGAAAGTGATTTGTGATAATAAAAGACTCTTATTACAAATTTAAACTTCAGTTGAATTTCTGAACATTCTTTTCTATTTCTAGAATTCATTTCTTGGTGTCAAAATAGGATATGTGATATAAAAATGGAGGATCTATTATCTTTTCTCGTTTTTCTTTTTCAAAAAATGATCTTGGAGGTTGTGTAATGCTTACTCTCAAACTTTTCGTTTACACAGTAGTAATATTCTTTGTTTCTCTCTTCATCTTTGGATTCCTATCCAATGATCCAGGACGTAATCCTGGACGTGAAGAATAAAATAAAAATTTCGTTTTTCTTGCTTGATTTACAACTTTCTTAAGATTTTATTTTATATATTCATATTCCATACGTTTAACTAGTAAAAAAATCAAAAGCGGTTTGCGAAATTTGAAAGAAAAAAATAGAAAGTCATCAACGGAAACGGAAAGAGAGGGATTCGAACCCTCGGTACGAATAACTCGTACAACGGATTAGCAATCCGCCGCTTTCGTCCACTCAGCCATCTCTCCCAATTGAAAAAGATAATTACTATGTTACATTACACATCAAGTAAGGATTAACGAAAGTATTTCTTTCACATTCTTTATCGTTATTATATAATTAGCAATTCCATTTAGATGCTCGAAAGATCCAAATAGAAAGATAAATAAAGAAGACCTTCTTGCTTTTATTTTGTTCGAAGTGCCTTTTGGGCCTGGCCCGGTCAATACCCAGCCGGGCCTTTTTTTGTTCCAACCAATTACATATATTTATAGGTATAGGAAACATACTCTAAAAAAGATACCCAATTTGGTATCTGTGTAAGAATTTCCATTGTGGGGTTTACATATACTTATCGTTTTTGTTATAATGGAAATTGAAAGGATTAAGAATCAATTAAGTATGTTTTGTAGTTTCTTATGTCATTAGGCAAACCCAAATTTAGATTCAAATCCAAGAATCATTCAGGAATTCTCAGTCAACGAATAGTTAATGGTTCCCATTTGTCATAAATTTTGGTTTTTTTGAATGAAAATATACATTTGATTTTTCAATAGAAAAGTGAGGGGAAGTTTTTCGACATTGTATGTTTTGAGATACTATACAATCAATCGAAGGGGTGGTCAAACAAAAGGGGAAAAGGGTTTCTTTTATAATTTTTATAAATTTAGAAAAAAAGTATGAAATTAAAAAAGGGATGCAAGTACAATAAACTAAAGTTTAGTAACCCAACCCAGAAAATTTTATCTTATTGTGTATCGTTTTGGCGGCATGGCCGAGTGGTAAGGCGGGGGACTGCAAATCCTTTTTCCCCAGTTCAAATCCGGGTGCCGCCTCATCAACAAACGAATCAAAATTTATTATCTGCTGATATAAATCACCCAAATTTTACCCAACAGAACAGAATAAGGCGATTGTTGATACTTGGTTGATTCTAAACATCTGTTCTGGGGATTTTGTAAAAGATTGGAAATCTTTCAATCTAAAATTCAAACAAAGATTATATTATAATGGTCGAAGCAAGACTTCCCGATTCCCTTCTACTGCTAATGTAATGTTTACTGATTGGGTCTTGAATTTCATTGGCATAGCCGGCGGCTAACTAGTTGTGGAAAGTCCTTTATGTAATCTACATATATATATACTCGCGAGAATCTCTGAGTGTTCAGGCATTCAATCACTATTAGATTGAGATTGGATGGATACTTTACTTTTTTATAGAAAAAGTGAAAAAAAATTATTATTTTTTTTTTGAAACCCCTCATCAAGAGTATAATATACTATCTCCCAACTGCTTCAGAGACACAATCGGGAAAGGAAAGGGTACGGATTAGATCAAATAGGAAATAAAAGTATGTAATAGATAGCAATTGATCTATTTGTACTTTGAAGGGCAACAAAGAATGGGCCCTCTTTTTTTATTTTATTACTATATGTTCCATTAGTAACATTCCTTTGTAGCGTCATTGTGTATTTTAGTTGTGTTTAGTCTTTCCCGATTAGAAATCATATAGGAATTTTTTAGAAATGGATTTATTTGATTGGTTCATCAATAGTGTTCGACGAGAATCCCTTTTTGACTCTGGACCATGGATTCTACTATTATTAGTGAGCAATACAATAAATGGAATATTTCTATCATAAAGATAAGGGACATAATTGACATGGATATAGTAAGTCTCGCTTGGGCTGCTTTAATGGTAGTCTTTACATTTTCCCTTTCACTCGTAGTATGGGGAAGAAGTGGACTTTAGAAGGACTACTAATTTAGTTTAGGAATGAAACGGTATCAATTGTTTTATAGATCGTTCTGCAACGCATTTTTTATTTTTTATTTGAATTGAAATCATTTTCAAATCAAAATTTATTCATTTCGAAATTTCATTGGATTCTAGTGGAGAAATGTATTATATAACAGTAAAACTATTATTTCAGAAAGAAAGAGAATTGGGTCCTACGTTAATTCCATATATGGATTAATCACTACATATATTGAAGATAGAAGCTAATATAGTATACCAACTTTATTAGAAAGTAAAGTACAACTTTATACACTACTATAACACTACTAGAGAGTATGGTAAGAAATTTCTTTCTTACCATACTCTCGGATCTCATAGAATACCGCTCATTATAGCCCGTTGATTTCATTTAAGACGCAAAAAAATAATTCTTTTGATTTGATTTCTTCAACTATTGATAAGAACTCAGAAGTCAAGTTTCATTTCAAGTAATTAATTATTTTGACTGACTGTTTTTACGTAAATGATAAGTAGAAAAGCAGTAGGAACTAAAATGAACAGTGCAGTAGCAATAAATGCAAGAATATTTACTTCCATAATCTCAATCTCATCGTTTTTTTATTTCACAATAACTCGGGATTTAATCCCATAGAGATGATAAATCTTTCACCTGTCAATTCAATGAATGCATTACCTATCGATGATCTTGAATCGGATCAATATCATGAATAACAATATCTGAGCTATTAAATTAATTCGTCGTCGAGAATTGAATAGTATAACATACGAAGATCTTTTATCCATACCGAATCCAAGATTGGATTCCCGGACCAATCAAAAATTCCTTTATTTTTATTTATCCTTCTTTTCTGTTCTTTCTTTTCTATAACCTACCTTAGGTCTTTCGTATAGAACCATCAAATGAAGTATCCTCGTCCGTTTCCATTAACTACAAAACGCCAACAAAAAATACAAGCGAAGTGGAAAAAGAGAGGAATTAGGTTGTAAATTTGAATGATCCAATTTTCTTTGGAAGACAAAGAAGTATGAGAAAGAGGAGTCGCGGGAGAAAAGATGGAATATTCTATCAACTTCACTATTTTAGTTATTTTCATTTTATTTTAGTTTAGGGTTTGTTCTTTCTTCGACAGAATCTTGAAAAAAAAGGGGAAACCCCTTCGGAATTATGATCTCTGGCCCTTCTTTCATTTCACATAAAATGGAGAGGTGAATTGATGTACTTATTGGATCCGTCGGGACTGACGGGGCTCGAACCCGCAACGTCCGCCTTGACAGGGCGGTGCTCTTGCCTATTGAACTACAATCCCAGGGAAATAAGAAGAGATCTAACAGAAAATTTGGATTCTTTTTTATTCTCTCTTATCAGGTATTTCTTAAGAACAAGAGGGTTCTACCATCTGATAGTAGATTGGCGAATTTTTGGGCCGAGCTGGATTTGAACCAGCGTAGACATATTGTCAACGAATTTACAGTCCGTCCCCATTAACCACTCGGGCATCGACCCAACGCCTAATTAGACGTTCCATAATCAACTTCCTTTCGTCTCCCAGGCGGACTTGACAAATACATTTCACTTTTGATAAAATCCTACTCCTATGGTCTTGGTATACCCCTAGAGGGACTTGAACCCTCGTTTTCTCCGTGAAAGAGAGAGGTCGTAACCACTGGACCATAGGGGCACCAATGGACCATAGGGGCCTAGGGCCGCCTTTAGGAAATCAAAAAGCACTACACAATACAAATACAATAGGGAATAAGGCCTAAGGCCACCTTAACTTAATATAAATCAGCCGAGGGACACCTTTAGAAGATGAATAGGATATGAATCAAACCGAAAAACTCGTTAACTTTTCTGGGGGTTAATGGTAATCAAACTTTACCATTAAACTATACAATCTTTTAACTTTATTTCATTGGTCTTTATCTCTCTCATTCAGAAAGAGTTTTGCATTGGATCCAAGAGACGGTACCTCTGAATCAGCAGAGCAGGAGATGCAAAAAAAAATGATTTACCAAAGTCTGATTTGGGAATTATATTGAGCCCTAAATCATATCAAAGTCATATCAAATTATATATATATATAAATAATACTGTCAACTGTCAATTGACGACAGGAGGGCAATAAAAGAAG